GTTGTTCAAAAACGATTCAAAGAGAAGAGATCTATTTGTACTTTACTGATTTTTTGAGTAGAATGCAGAAGTGTATTGTATAATAAAAGAAGGGTTGCATTTATTAAACACATATGCGGATAGCTATAATATCCGACTTCTGTTTTATTGCCAGTTCTTTTTGGGACAGCCGGGGTCGTGTTCTATTAAAAGAGAATTTCCATTCAATGCACGAAGTAGGATAATTTTATGATAATTCCCTATCGACAACATATCTAAATAATAGATATCTGTGTAACAATTTAGGTTCTGGGGTTTACATATACTCATATGTTTTGTTATAATTGAAATTGAGAAAGATTTTTTGATTGAAAAAATCAATACTGATTAGTTCTGGATCAATTTGGATTTTCTTATGTCATTAGGAAAACACAAGTTGAAATTCAAATACCAGAATCGTTCATGAATTCGAAATAAGGAGTCAATAGTTAATGGTTCAAATTTCTCGGCTGAAAATACACAATGCTAAAAACATTCTCTCGCTTTTCTATTGAGAAATCAAATGTGTATTTTCAGATACTATACAATCAATTGAAGGGTTGGATCAAATCCAACCAAAGGGGGTTTTTCTTTTAGGAAAGAAAAGGATTAAGGAAAACAGAAATTAAAATGCAAGTACAAGAAAAATTCAGTAATCCGGGAAAATTTTCACCTATTTTGTATCATTTTGGCGGCATGGCCGAGTGGTAAGGCGGGGGACTGCAAATCCTTTTTCCCCAGTTCAAATCCGGGTGTCGCCTGATCACCAAAAAACTCGAGATCTCTGCTTCTTTTCTGTTCTAAAGAATAGGCCTTATTATTCCTACATTTTCTACACGTTCCCATTTCCTTGAGATGTTACTATGTATTTTGCTTGTGTTTGACTCTGCGCCACTGATTCCACTATTATTAGTGAGGAATAATGGAATAATTCGTTCATATTTAGAGAGATAGGGGACATAATGCACATGGATATAGTAAGTCTCGCTTGGGCTGCCTTAATGGTAGTCTTTACATTTTCCCTTTCACTCGTAGTGTGGGGAAGAAGTGGGCTCTAGAAGTACTACTAATTGAGTTCAGGAATCAAACCGTATCAATTGTTTTATAGATCGTTCTGCAACGCATTTGGAACTATTTAAAATCAAAATCTCTGAATTTTGAATCCCGTTGGACTCCGACTCCAATCGAGTAATCTATGATATGAATCATACTCTTTCAATTAAAGAGATATTTCATCGATTCCCGCCTTTGTATTTCGAAAAGAAAGGGATTCAGATAATTGGAAATTTATTCCAACCTCAAATTCTTCCGAAATTTGATATTTCAATCAATGAGAATCGGCTCTGACTATCTTTATAGATGGATACTGGAGAAGACCGGACCTTTTTTTTTTGATTTCTTTCCCCCTTTACTCTTCAAAGAAGAAGTGGTTTGGTTAAGTGTATACGCACTTTCTATGAGAAATGATATAGAGATGGTGGTTGTCTAACGAGAGACTAGGAAATAATAAAATCTTGACTCGGTCGAGTCGGGGGCATTTCCCCCTTTTGTTTATAATTTGAGAAGGGCGATTTTTGCTTTATCGATTTATTTCATATCATGGTTCGGGCGTTAAAAATGGGCCAGGTTTCCCCTTCCTTATTAGTAATAATAAAGGAATTAGAATCCTAAGATAATAATTCTTTCAGATTGATCGGAACAAATAGATGTAGCAAATTGGGTGTTATGTCAATTCCATACAATATATGGAATTAATATACACATATATGATATGAAGAGAATACTGTAGATTGATCTATAGAAACTTAAGCCTTTATCTTTATTCTAGATTACAACTTTATTATTACTAATAAGTTTATAGACTAAGTGATAGATAGTATGGTAGAAAGATGCATCTTACTCCCATACTATCTATCTCTTAGAAAACTGCCGATTATAGTGCGCTCATTTCATTTAAGTTAAGACGTGAAATTGGAATCCTTTTCATTTGACTTCGTTAATTTTTGATAAGAACTCAGAAGGAAGGTTTCATTCAATTGAATTTGAAAATTCAATTGAATTAATCATTTTGACTGACTGTTTTTACGTAAATGATAAGCAGAAAGGCCGTAGGAACTAGAATGAATAGTGCAGTAGCAATAAATGCAAGAATATTTACTTCCATAATCTCATCGGTTTTTTACTTCGCAATAACTCGGGATTTAATCCCCTCGAGATGATAAATCTTTCGGCTGTAAATTCAATGAATGAATTAACTCTCGACGATCTTGAATCGGATCAATATCATGAATAACAATATTTGATCTATCAAATCAACCCGTCGTCAAGACTTGAATAGTATAACATAGGAGGTTCTTTTATCCATACCGAATCCAAATTAGGATTCCTGACTCAATCAATCCAAAAATTCCTTTATTTATCATCCGTTTCCTTGTTTTTTTCTATAACCTACCTTGAGTCTTCCTTGGACAATCATCTGATG